GCTCATGTAGCTTAAATCAAAGCATAGCACTGAAGATGCTAAGATGAACCCTAAAAAGTTCCACAAGCATAAAGGTTTGGTCCTAGCCTTAGTATCAGCTTTAACCCCACTTACACATGCAAGTCTCCGCAACCCTGTGAGAATGCCCCCAACTTCCCATACGGAAATAGGGAGCCGGCATCAGGCACAACAACTTAGCCCAAAACGCCTTGCTCAGCCACACCCCCAAGGGAATTCAGCAGTGACAGACATTAAGCCATAAGTGAAAACTTGACTTAGTTAGGGTTAAGAGGGTCGGTTAAACTCGTGCCAGCCACCGCGGTTATACGAGAGACCCTAGTTGACTCACACGGCGTAAAGAGTGGTTATGGAATCATTAAACTAAAGCCGAAAGCCCCCCAGACTGTCATACGCATCCGGGAGCCAGAACTCCACTTTACGAAAGTAGCTTTACCAACGCCTACCAGAACCCACGATAGCTGGGGCACAAACTGGGATTAGATACCCCACTATGCCCAGCCATAAACCTTGATACTTTCATACAATTAGTATCCGCCAGGGAACTACGAGCACCAGCTTAAAACCCAAAGGACTTGGCGGTGCCTCAGATCCCCCTAGAGGAGCCTGTTCTAGAACCGATAACCCCCGTTAAACCTCACCACTTCTTGCCTATTCCGCCTATATACCACCGTCGCCAGCTTACCCTGTGAAGGGAAAAAAGTAAGCAAAATGGAAACTTTCCAAAACGTCAGGTCGAGGTGTAGCACACGAAGTGGGAAGAAATGGGCTACATTACCTGACACAGGATATTCACGGAAAGTCACCTGAAACGGTAATTCAAAGGTGGATTTAGCAGTAAAAGAGGAATAGAGTGCCCCTTTGAAGCCGGCTCTGAGGCGCGCACACACCGCCCGTCACTCTCCCCAAACACTTACATACCAAAGTAAATAACACCATAAAACATAACAAGGGGAGGCAAGTCGTAACATGGTAAGTGTACCGGAAGGTGCACTTGGAATAACTAGGACGTGGCCGAGATAGTTAGGCAACTCTCTTACACTGAGTTTACACCCATGCAAATTGGGTCGCCCTAAGCTAGAAAGCTAGCTCAAACATCTTAGCAAAACAAAACATTTTTTTAACTACTCATATACAAAACACCTATAAACCAAATCATTTGACCACCCCAGTATGGGCGACAAAAAAGGATCCACGGAGCCATAGACAAAGTACCGCAAGGGAAAGCTGAAAAAGAAATGAAAAAACCCATTAAAGCACAAAAAAGCAGAGACACCCCTCGTACCTTTTGCATCATGATTCAGCTAGTAAAATACATGCAAAGAGACCTCTAGTTTGTAACCCCGAAACCCGACGAGCTACTCCGGGACAGCCTATCAAGGGCCAACCCGTCTCTGTGGCAAAAGAGTGGGAAGATCCCCGAGTAGAAGCAAAAGACCTACCGAGCCGGGTTATAGCTGGTTGCCCAAATAAATGAATAAAAGTTCAGCCCCGCACAGCCCAACTCACAGCAGTTCTACTACAAAAGACAAAGAGCTATTAAGCGGGAGTTAATCAGGGGAGGTACAGCTCCCCTGATAAAGGACACAACCTTATTAAGGAGATTAAGGAACATAATCAATAAAGGCCATAGGTCTCAGTGGGCCTGAAAGCAGCCACCTGATCAGAAAGCGTTAAAGCTCAGACCAAAATAAACCTATTATTACATTAAACACTCCAAAATCCCTAACATAAATGGGCCTTTCTATGCCCCCATAGAAGAGATTATGCTGAAATGAGTAACAAGAAGTTTGAACTTCTCCCCGCACAAGTGTAAATCGAATTAGACTAACTACCGACAATTAACGAACCCAACAACAGAGGGCCGCACATTACCGCCATAGAAGGCCAGGAAAAACATGTCCCCCTAATCGTTAACCCTACACAGGAGTGCTAAACCAAGGAAAGACTAAAAGAAAAAAAAGGAACTCGGCAAACCTAAACCCCGCCTGTTTACCAAAAACATCGCCTCTTGCCAACTCTATTGTATAAGAGGTCCCACCTGCCCTGTGACCAAAAGTTTAACGGCCGCGGTATCCTAACCGTGCGAAGGTAGCGCAATCAATTGCCTTTTAAATGAAGGCCTGTATGAATGGTATAACGAGGGTTTAACTGTCTCTTTTTTCCAGTCAGTTAAATTGATCTGTCCGTGCAGAAGCGGACATAATAATACAAGACGAGAAGACCCTATGGAGCTTTAGACACCAACCAACCATGAAAAGCAATAAATTATTTATATTCCAAACACCCATGGAACTGGCATAATAGTCTTAGGTTGGGGCGACCACGGGAGATAGCAAAGCTCCCGAGCAGACCAGGGAAATCCTGAAACCAAGAGTTACAACTCTAAGTCACAAAAATTTTGACTGAAATGATCCGGCCAAAGCCGATTAACGAACCAAGTTACCCTAGGGATAACAGCGCAATCCCCTTTCAGAGTCCATATCGACAAGGGGGTTTACGACCTCGATGTTGGATCAGGACATCCTAATGGTGCAGCCGCTATTAAGGGTTCGTTTGTTCAACGATTAAAGTCCTACGTGATCTGAGTTCAGACCGGAGTAATCCAGGTCGGTTTCTATCTGTAAAGCAACCACCCCTAGTACGAAAGGACCGGGGTGGAGAGGCCCATGTTAATAACAAGCCTCACATCTACCTGTTGAAAACAGCTAAAACAGACAAAGATGGGCACCCCCAGACCCACGACCAGGGTTATATAATTCGCGCTAGGGTGGCAGAGCCCGGTAAATGCAGAAAGCCTAAGCCTTTCATACCGGAGGTTCAAATCCTCCCCCTAACTATGCTAAGCACCATCATCACCCACATTATTAACCCCTTAGCTTACATTGTACCCGTACTATTAGCAGTTGCCTTCCTAACCCTTGTAGAACGAAAAGTTCTAGGCTATATACAACTACGAAAGGGCCCTAACGTAGTTGGTCCTTACGGACTACTTCAACCAATCGCAGACGGAGTTAAACTATTTATTAAAGAGCCCATCCGACCGTCTACCTCATCCCCCTTTTTATTTTTGGCCACCCCCACTTTGGCACTTACCCTAGCACTCACCTTATGAGCCCCCCTCCCCATACCCTATCCCGTTACAGACTTAAACCTAAGTATATTATTTATTCTCGCCCTATCAAGTCTGGCCGTCTACTCCATCCTAGGCTCAGGATGAGCATCTAACTCCAAATACGCACTTATTGGAGCTCTCCGAGCAGTAGCCCAAACCATTTCATATGAAGTAGCACTAGGACTCATTCTCCTCTCAACAATTGTATTTACAGGAGGATTTACCTTAACTATATTCAGCGTAACACAAGAAAGCATTTGACTCCTAGCCCCAGCTTGACCCTTAGCAGCAATATGATTTGTTTCCACACTAGCCGAAACAAACCGAGCCCCCTTTGACCTAACCGAAGGAGAATCAGAACTAGTCTCCGGCTTCAACGTAGAATATGCAGGAGGACCATTCGCACTGTTTTTTCTTGCAGAATACGCTAACATCCTATTTATAAATACACTATCAGCCATTTTATTTATAGGAGCCACTAACCTGCCAATGTTACCAGAACTAACCACCATCAATATTATAATTAAAGCCGCCCTACTATCCGCCTTATTTTTATGAGTGCGAGCCTCATACCCACGATTTCGATACGACCAGCTCATACATCTTGTATGAAAAAATTTCTTACCACTTACATTAGCACTTATTATATGACACACCGCCATCCCCCTAGCCACCGCAGGTCTCCCCCCTCAACTATAAAGGAACTGTGGCTGAACGCCTAAGGGACACTTTGATAGAGTGAACCACAGGGGGTTAAACTCCCCTCAGCTCCTTAGAAACAAGGGAATTGAACCCTTCCACAGAAGATCAAAACTCTGAGTGCTTCCTCTACACCACTTTTCTAGTAAGGTCAGCTAAATAAGCTTTTGGGCCCATACCCCAAACATGTTGGTTAAAACCCTTCCCATACTAATGAATCCCTACGTACTCAGCATTCTGCTTATTAGCCTAGGACTTGGAACCACCCTCACTTTTATAAGCTCCCACTGACTACTAGCATGAATAGGCCTAGAAATTAATACTCTTGCCATTATTCCACTAATAGCCCAAAAACACCACCCACGAGCAGTAGAAGCCACCACTAAATACTTCCTAATTCAAGCAACAGCAGCAGCCATAATCTTATTCGCCGCTTCCACCAACGCATGAATCTGTGGACAATGAGACATTAACCAAATATCTCACCCACTTACCTCAACCATAACTATAACAGCCCTAGCACTAAAAATTGGCCTAGCCCCTCTCCACCTTTGACTACCAGAAGTTCTTCAAGGAATCACCCTAACAACAGGACTAATTTTATCAACCTGACAAAAACTAGCCCCATTAGCCCTTATTATTCAAACGGCTAACAACACTCACCCATTTCTACTTACAACACTAGCACTCTGCTCGACTCTAGTCGGGGGCTGAGGAGGCTTAAATCAAACCCAATTACGAAAAATTCTAGCCTACTCATCCATCGCCCATCTAGGATGAATAATCCTCGTCTCCCAAATAGCCCCTCAAATGACTCTTATTGCCCTAATTACATATATTGTCATAACAACCGCAGCTTTCATAATACTAAACAATATTAACTCAACAAAAATCATTACCCTAGCCTCCGCTTGAACCAAAGCCCCAGCACTCACAGCACTCACCTGTTTAGTTCTATTATCACTAGGGGGGCTTCCCCCTCTAACAGGATTTATACCTAAATGACTTATTATTCAAGAACTGGCTAACCAAGGACTCGCTGCCACTGCGACTATCATTGCACTTACCGCCCTTCTCAGCCTTTACTTCTACCTCCGCCTAACCCACGCCCTGACCCTCACCCTCTCCCCCCAAATCACCAACGCCACCACCCCCTGACGAACCCCTAATAAACAACCCACCCTCGCACTATCTCTATTTACGATTATGGCCACATGCTTATTACCTATTACCCCTACAATTTTTACTATAATAACCTAGGAACTTAGGATAGCATTAAGACCATGAGCCTTCAAAGCTCCAAGCAGGAGTGAAAACCTCCTAGTTCCTGATAAGACTTGCAGGATTTTATCCCACATCACCTGAATGCAACTCAGACACTTTTATTAAGCTAAAGCCTTTCTAGGCAGGAAGGCCTCGATCCTACAAACTCTTAGTTAACAGCTAAGCGCTCTAACCAGCGAGCATCCGCCTACTTTCCCCGCCGTATCCGGGAAAGGCGGGGAAAGCCCCGGCAGGCGTTAGCCTACGTCTTTGGGTTTGCAACCCAACATGAACTTCACCACAGAGCTTGGTAGAAAGAGGACTTAAACCTCTGTAATCGGAGCTACAATCCGCCGCCTAAACTCTCGGCCAACCTACCTGTGGCAATCACACGTTGATTCTTTTCAACTAATCATAAAGACATTGGTACCCTTTATTTAGTATTCGGTGCCTGAGCAGGAATAGTAGGAACAGCATTAAGCCTCTTAATTCGAGCAGAACTCAGCCAACCGGGGGCCCTCTTAGGAGACGACCAGATCTACAACGTCATTGTTACTGCCCACGCATTCGTAATAATTTTCTTTATAGTTATACCGGTCATAATCGGAGGTTTCGGAAATTGACTAGTTCCTCTAATACTTGGAGCACCCGACATGGCATTCCCCCGAATAAACAATATAAGCTTTTGACTCCTGCCCCCCTCATTTCTTCTTCTTTTAGCCTCATCTGGGGTAGAAGCAGGAGCAGGAACAGGATGAACAGTCTACCCGCCCTTGGCAGGAAACCTAGCTCACGCGGGGGCTTCGGTAGACCTAACAATCTTTTCACTTCACCTGGCCGGAATCTCATCCATCCTAGGAGCTATCAACTTTATCACAACAATCATTAACATAAAACCGCCTGCAATTTCACAATACCAAACACCCTTATTTGTCTGAGCCGTATTAATTACAGCAGTACTTTTACTTCTATCCCTCCCAGTTTTAGCTGCCGGAATCACAATGCTCCTTACAGACCGAAACCTAAACACTACTTTTTTCGACCCTGCAGGAGGAGGTGACCCCATTCTCTATCAACACTTATTCTGATTCTTCGGACACCCAGAAGTATATATTTTAATTCTCCCAGGATTCGGAATTATCTCCCACGTCGTAGCCTATTATGCAGGGAAAAAAGAACCTTTCGGCTACATAGGAATAGTGTGAGCTATAATGGCCATCGGACTCCTAGGCTTTATCGTTTGAGCCCACCACATATTTACAGTAGGAATGGACGTTGACACCCGAGCTTACTTTACATCCGCAACAATAATTATCGCTATCCCAACGGGCGTTAAAGTATTTAGCTGACTCGCCACTTTACACGGCGGCGTCATTAAATGAGAAACACCCATACTGTGAGCATTAGGATTCATTTTCCTATTTACAGTAGGAGGACTAACGGGAATTGTTCTAGCCAACTCATCACTTGACATCGTTCTCCATGACACATACTATGTAGTAGCACACTTCCACTACGTTCTGTCTATAGGCGCTGTATTTGCTATCGTAGCAGGATTTGTGCACTGATTTCCCCTATTTACCGGATATACTCTACATAGCACTTGAACAAAAATTCACTTCGGAATTATATTTGTTGGAGTTAATTTAACTTTCTTCCCTCAACACTTCCTAGGATTAGCAGGAATACCTCGACGATATTCTGACTACCCGGACGCATATACTCTTTGAAACACGGTATCTTCAATTGGGTCACTAATCTCCCTTGTAGCAGTTATTATATTCTTATTTATTATTTGAGAAGCATTTGCTGCCAAACGAGAAGTAGCATCAGTAGAACTCACTATTACAAATGTAGAGTGACTCCACGGATGCCCTCCCCCCTACCACACTTATGAAGAGCCAGCTTTTGTGCAAGTAAAATAACGAGAAAGGAGGGAATCGAACCCCCATAAAATGGTTTCAAGCCAACCACATCACCACTCTGACACTTTCTTAACTTGAGGCACTAGTAAAAAATTACCTTGTCTTGTCAAGACAAAATTGTGGGTTAAACCCCCACGTGCCTTAAACAGAGCTTAATGGCACATCCCTCACAACTAGGATTGCAAGACGCGGCCTCCCCTGTAATAGAAGAGCTAATTCACTTCCACGATCACGCACTAATAATTGTCTTTTTAATTAGTACATTAGTCCTCTACACCATCGTAGCCATAGTTTCTATCAAACTTACTAATAAATATATTTTAGACTCCCAAGAAATCGAAATTGTATGAACCATCCTACCTGCTGTAATCCTTATTATAATCGCACTACCCTCATTACGAATTCTCTACCTAATAGACGAAATTAACGACCCCCACCTAACTATTAAAGCCATAGGACACCAATGATACTGAAGCTACGAATATACAGACTACGAAGACCTAGGCTTCGACTCATACATAATTCCTACTCAAGATCTCACACCAGGGCAATTCCGACTTCTGGAAACAGACCATCGCATGGTAGTGCCAATAGAATCCCCCGTCCGTGTTTTAGTCTCAGCTGAAGATGTTCTTCACTCCTGAGCTGTCCCAGCTTTAGGTGTAAAAATAGACGCAGTTCCCGGACGCCTAAACCAAACAGCCTTTATTACTTCTCGCCCTGGCGTATTCTATGGACAATGCTCTGAGATCTGTGGGGCAAACCACAGTTTCATGCCAATTGTTGTAGAAGCCGTCCCTTTAGAACATTTTGAAAACTGATCATCACTTATAATTGAAGACGCCTCACTAGGAAGCTAAAAAGGTCTAGCGTCAGCCTTTTAAGCTGAAGCTTGGTGACTCCGCCCCACCTCTAGTGATATGCCTCAATTAAACCCCGCTCCTTGATTTATAATCCTCCTCCTCTCATGAGTAACCTTTCTAATTATTCTTCCCCCAAAAGTCTTAGCCCACGAATTTAGCAACGAACCTAATGTTATAGGGGTTGAAAAATCCAAACCTGAATCTTGAAACTGACCATGATACTAAGCTTTTTTGACCAATTTATAAGCCCTACCTATATAGGAATTCCACTTATTGCACTAGCAATTACCCTGCCATGAATCCTCTATCCAACCCCCACCTCACGATGGATCAACAATCGCCTTCTTACCCTTCAAGGTTGATTTATTAATCGATTAAGTCAACAAATCTTCCTACCTATTAACCAAGGGGGACACAAATGAGCCGTTCTACTTACATCTCTAATAATCTTCCTTATTACTCTTAATATGCTAGGTCTATTACCCTACACATTCACACCAACAACCCAACTCTCTCTTAATATAGCATTTGCAGTACCATTATGATTAGCAACTGTCATTATTGGTATACGAAATCAACCAACTGCAGCACTAGGGCACCTGCTCCCAGAAGGTACACCAACACCTCTTATCCCAGTACTAATCATTATCGAAACCATTAGCCTATTTATTCGCCCTCTTGCATTAGGTGTCCGATTAACTGCTAACCTTACTGCAGGCCACTTACTAATTCAACTTATCGCAACAGCAGCATTCGTTCTTCTCCCACTTATGCCTACCGTTGCAATCCTAACCGCTACCGTACTATTCCTTTTAACCCTATTAGAAGTTGCTGTAGCAATAATCCAAGCATACGTATTTGTCTTACTTTTAAGCCTTTACCTACAAGAAAACGTCTAATGGCCCACCAAGCACACGCGTTCCATATAGTAGACCCCAGCCCTTGACCCCTAACCGGCGCAGTCGGCGCCCTTTTACTAACATCTGGTACAGCAATCTGATTTCACTTCCACTCAATTACCCTTGCAACCTTAGGATTAATTTTAACAATTTTTACCATATATCAATGATGGCGAGATATTATCCGGGAAGGAACATTTCAAGGGCACCATACCCCTCCTGGTCCAAAAGGGCTTCGATACGGAATAATTCTTTTTATTACATCAGAAGTATTCTTCTTTGCAGGCTTCTTCTGGGCATTCTACCACTCCAGCCTCGCACCAACTCCTGAACTCGGAGGATGCTGACCCCCTACAGGTATTACAACCTTAGACCCCTTTGAAGTACCACTTCTAAATACAGCGGTTCTTTTAGCATCAGGCGTAACCGTCACATGAGCCCACCATAGCTTAATAGAAGGCGAACGAAAACAGGCAATTCAATCCCTCACACTAACAATTCTCCTGGGATTTTACTTTACCTTCCTTCAAGGTATGGAATATTATGAAGCCCCATTTACCATTGCAGATGGAGTTTATGGATCAACATTCTTCGTCGCCACAGGATTCCACGGCCTCCATGTAATCATCGGCTCAACATTCCTAGCTGTCTGCCTCCTACGTCAAGTACTTTACCATTTTACCTCAAGCCACCATTTCGGTTTCGAAGCCGCCGCCTGATACTGACATTTCGTAGACGTAGTATGACTATTCTTATACGTCTCAATCTACTGATGAGGATCATAATCTTTTTAGTATAAAGACAATACAAGTGGCTTCCAACCATTTAATCTTAGTTAAAATCTAAGAAAAGATAATGAACCTAATTACAACAGTTCTAATAATCTCAACTACTTTATCATTAGTATTAATAGCAGTTTCTTTCTGACTCCCCCAAATAAATCCAGACGCAGAAAAACTCTCCCCTTACGAATGCGGATTTGATCCCCTAGGTTCCGCCCGCCTTCCATTTTCAATACGATTCTTTCTAGTAGCAATTCTCTTCCTACTATTTGACTTAGAAATCGCCCTTCTTCTTCCACTCCCATGAGGAAATCAACTTCAAGAGCCAAAAACCACCTTAATCTGGGCTATTCTAGTAATTGGCCTACTAACACTGGGGCTAATTTATGAATGACTTCAAGGAGGCCTAGAATGGGCCGAATAGAGGGTTAGTCCAACAAAGACTTCTAATTTCGGCTTAGACAATTATGGTGAAACTCCATAATCCTCTTATGACCCCAACACACTTCAGCTTTACCACAGCATTCATTCTAGGTCTTATGGGGGTGGCATTCCATCGAACCCATTTATTATCCGCCCTTCTCTGCTTGGAGGGAATAATACTCTCACTTTTTATTGCCCTCTCAGTATGATCTTTACAGATAGGAGTAACAAATTTCACCCCCGCACCAATAATATTACTAGCTTTCTCAGCCTGTGAAGCCAGCGCAGGACTAGCCCTCCTGGTAGCCACAGCCCGAACTCACGGCACAGATCGCCTACAAAACCTAAACTTACTACAATGCTAAAAATCCTCATCCCAACTCTTATATTATTTCCCACAATTTGACTAACCCCTAAAAAATGATTATGGGGCTCCGCAACATCCCACAGTCTCATCATTGCTTTACTTAGCTTTAACTGACTAAACTGAACTTCAGAAACTGCATGAAGCACCTCAAACAGCTACATAGCAATTGACCCACTATCTTCACCTCTTTTGGTCCTCACATGCTGACTTCTTCCACTAATAATTTTAGCCAGCCAAAACCACACCCAAGCTGAACCAATTTCACGACAACGAACTTACATCAGTCTACTAGCCTCACTACAAACCTTTCTTATTTTAGCATTCGGGGCCACAGAAATAATTATATTCTATATTATATTTGAAGCAACATTAGTCCCTACACTAATTATTATCACTCGCTGAGGAAACCAAGCAGAACGATTAAACGCAGGCACATACTTCTTATTCTACACCCTTGCGGGATCCTTACCACTACTAGTTGCCCTACTCGCCCTACAAACAACAACAGGAGGACTATCAATAATTACACTCAACTTCAATCAACCGCTCTCCCTAATTTCATGAGGAGACAAGTTATGATGAACCGCCTGCCTACTAGCTTTCCTGGTCAAAATGCCCCTATATGGAGTCCATCTATGACTTCCAAAAGCACATGTAGAAGCACCAATCGCCGGATCTATAGTCCTAGCTGCAGTACTCCTCAAATTAGGCGGCTATGGTATAATCCGCATCACCCCCATCCTAGACCCCCTCACAAAAGATATAGCCTACCCATTTATTATCCTCGCCCTTTGAGGAATCGTAATAACAGGAACAATTTGCTTACGCCAAACAGACCTTAAATCCTTAATCGCCTACTCCTCCGTAAGCCACATGGGATTAGTAGCAAGCGGCATTCTAACCCAAACACCATGAGGTATAACGGGGGCCATCATCCTTATAATTGCCCACGGACTTACATCCTCCGCATTATTCTGTCTGGCAAACACAAGCTACGAACGAACACACAGCCGAACTATAGCACTTGCACGAGGAATACAAATACTATTTCCACTAACAGCAACCTGATGATTCATTGCTAACCTGGCTAACCTAGCTTTACCCCCTCTTCCTAATTTAATAGGAGAAATAATAATTATCACAACAATATTTAACTGATCCCCCTGATCAATCGTACTCACCGGGTTGGGCACATTAATCACCGCAAGCTATTCTCTTTACATATTCCTCATAACCCAACGAGGCCAAACCCCCACCCACATCACCGCATTACCCCCTTACCACACCCGAGAACACCTGTTAATTTCACTTCACTTAATTCCCATTATTCTTCTCACCATTAAACCAGAACTTATATGAGGGTGATTCTACTGCAGACGTAGTTTACTTAAAAACGTTGGATTGTGATTCCAAAAAAGGGGGTTAAATTCCCCTCGTCCGCCGGAGAGAGGCCTGCGGCACTAGAGACTGCTAATCTCTTCTACCACAGTTAAAATCTGTGGCTCCCTCGGCTCCTGAAGGATAACAGTCATCCGCTGGTCTTAGGAACCAAAAACTCTTGGTGCAAATCCAAGCAAGAGCTATGCAAACTACACTTGTTCTTACTTCCTCACTAACTCTAATCTTTTTCCTATTAGCTTATCCGCTCTTAACAACAATAAGCCCAACCCCCGTAAAAGAAGACTGAGCAACTACACATGTAAAAACCGCAGTCAGCACTGCCTTCGTAATTAGCCTCTTACCAGCATTCATTTTTATAGACCAAGGCCTCGAAGTAATCGTAACAAACTGACACTGAATAAATACATCAACATTCAACATTAACATCAGCCTAAAATTTGATTACTATTCAATCACTTTTACACCTATTGCCCTATACGTCACCTGATCAATCCTAGAATTCGCTACATGATACATACACGAAGACCCCTACATAAACCGTTTCTTCAAATATTTACTCACTTTCCTTATTGCAATAATTATTTTAGTCACAGCCAACAATATATTTCAACTATTTATTGGCTGAGAAGGCGTCGGAATTATATCCTTCCTGCTTATCGGATGATGATACGGCCGAACCGACGCTAACACTGCCGCCCTCCAAGCAGTTATCTACAACCGAGTCGGAGACATTGGCCTAATTATAACTATAGCATGATTCGCCACTAAACTTAACTCATGAGAAATTCAACAGATCTTTTCTTTATCCCACAACTTTAACACAACCCTCCCCGCCTTAGGCTTAATCATCGCCGCAACAGGTAAATCAGCACAATTTGGTCTTCACCCATGACTGCCCTCCGCAATAGAAGGCCCTACCCCAGTGTCCGCCCTACTACACTCAAGTACAATAGTCGTAGCCGGAATTTTTCTCCTTATCCGCCTTCATCCATTTATAGAGTCCAATAAAACCATTCTAACCATCTGTCTATGCTTAGGAGCACTAACCACCCTATTTACAGCCACATGCGCTCTAACCCAAAACGACATTAAAAAAATTGTAGCATTCTCAACTTCTAGCCAACTTGGGCTCATAATAGTTACAATTGGCCTTAACCAACCCCAGTTAGCCTTCTTACATATCTGCACACACGCATTCTTTAAAGCAATACTATTTTTATGCTCAGGATCTATTATTCACAGCCTCAACGACGAACAGGACATCCGAAAAATAGGAGGACTCCACAACCTCGCACCATTTACCTCAACATGTATAACAATTGGAAGCCTGGCCCTAACAGGAACCCCCTTCCTAGCCGGATTTTTTTCCAAAGACGCTATCATCGAAGCCTTAAATACCTCACATCTCAACGCCTGAGCCCTTATCCTCACTCTAATCGCAACCTCCTTCACAGCCGCCTATAGCTTACGAGTAATTTTCTTTGTATCCATAGGCACCCCACGATTCCTGCCACTATCCCCTATTAACGAAAATGACCCAAAAGTAATTAATCCTATCAAACGGCTCGCCTGAGGAAGTATTGTTGCAGGGCTCATCCTCACATCAAATATAACACCGATTAATACCCCTATTATGACAATACCACCGATACTTAAACTAGGGGCCCTTATTGTCACGCTAATAGGCTTATTTACAGCTATAGAACTAGCCAACATAACCTCAAAACAACTAAAAACAACTCCAAATATTAAACTACATAATTTTTCAAATATACTAGGATACTTCCCAGCCACTGTCCACCGACTAACACCAAAAATCAGTCTTATTTTTGGACAAACACTAGCCAACCAACTAGCTGACCAAACATGATTCGAAAAATCAGGCCCTAAAGGAATTTCATCAATACAACTAAAAATATCCGCACTTACAAGTGACACTCAACAGGGAATAATCAAAACATACCTAACCACATTCCTTATTACACTCGCACTAGCCACACTCCTAGCCCTAATTTAAACAGCCCGCAAAGCCCCCCGACTGACCCCACGAACAAGTTCTAATACTACAAACAAGCTCAACAACAACACCGAGGCACAAATAACCAACAAACCCCCACCTAAAGAATATATTACACCAACACCTCCTACATCCTCACATAGTACAAAAAACTCTTTACAAACACCTACCACAGGCAACAAATAATTATATCACTCACTACTAAAGTATGCCACAGAAACTCCAACCCCTACCAAATAAAAGATTACATATTCTAACACCGAGACATCTCACCACCCCTCAGGATGAGGCTCAGCCGCCAAAGCAGCTGAATAAGCAAACACAACTAATATCCCACCTAAATAGATTAAGAAAAGCACGACCGCCAAAAAAGAAGCCCCAAAACCCGCCAAAACAGCACACCCAGCCCCAGCAACTACAACTAAACCAAGTGCTGCAAAATAAGGCGCTGGATTTGACGCTACCGCAACCAGACCCAAAATCAATAACACTAATCATATACAAAAAAGATAAGACATAAATTTTTACCTGGATTTTAACCAAGACTAATGACTTGAAAAACCACCGTTGTAATTCAACTATAAAAACTCCTAATGGCAAGCCTACGAAAAACCCACCCCCTACTTAAAATTGCTAACGACGCAGTCGTTGACCTACCAGCCCCATCAAATATCTCAGTATGATGAAATTTTGGATCACTTTTAGGTCTCTGTTTAGCAACACAAATCCTCACAGGACTATTCCTCGCCATACACTACACATCTGACATTGCCACTGCATTCTCATCAGTAGCTCACATCTGCCGAGATGTAAACTACGGATGACTAATCCGAAATATACATGCAAACGGAGCATCCTTCTTTTTCATCTGCATCTATGCTCACATCGCTCGAGGTTTGTATTATGGATCTTATCTCTACATAGAAACATGAAATATTGGTGTAGTACTTCTACTTTTAGTAATAATAACCGCCTTTGTCGGTTACGTATTACCTTGAGGACAAATGTCCTTCTGAGGCGCAACTGTCATCACAAATCTCCTATCCGCATTCCCGTACGTTGGTAACGAATTAGTACAATGAATCTGAGGCGGATTCTCCGTAGACAACGCCACCCTAACCCGATTCTTTGCCTTCCACTTTTTATTTCCTTTTGTCATTGCTGGAGTCACAATTCTTCACCTCCTATTCCTTCACGAAACTGGCTCAAATAACCCAGCAGGACTAAACTCTGACTCAGACAAAATCGCTTTCCACCCTTACTTTTCTTATAAAGATTTACTAGGATTTGCAGTTATACTATTAGCTTTAACCTCATTAGCCCTATTTTCTCCTAATCTTTTAGGAGACCCAGACAATTTTACCCCTGCTAACCCGCTAGTAACCCCTCCCCACATTAAACCAGAATGATACTTCCTCTTTGCCTACGCTATTCTACGATCAATTCCTAATAAGTTAGGAGGGGTATTAGCGCTATTATTCTCTATCCTTGTCCTCATAGTAGTACCAATTCTTCATACCTCTAAACAACGGGGCCTAACCTTCCGACCCCTCACACAATTCCTTTTCTGAACTCTGGTCGCAGACGTAATTATCTTAACATGAATCGGAGGAATACCTGTTGAACACCCTTTCATTATTATTGGTCAAATCGCATCAGTACTCTACTTCACCCTATTTTTAGTACTAAGTCCCCTAGCAGGCTGACTAGAAAACAAAGCGCTCAACTGAAACTGCCCTAGTAGCTTAAATTTAAAGCGCCGGTCTTGTAATCCGGAAACGAAGGTTAAGTCCTCCCTAAGGCCCAAAGGAAGAGAATTAAACTCCCACCACTAGCTCCCAAAGCTAGCATTCTGAAATTAAACTATCCTCTGATACTACAACTTTATATTAACAGAACTTGAAAGTCCCTATGAAAACATGTAAGCATAGGCACTACTGCTACACCACACACTCTTAATTTAAACATGTCAAAACTAAACTGCGTTGCTTACTTTAATGAGTTAAATAATAATTATTATGATAAACTTAATTTATTATGTATATAATACATAACACGTTATGTGTTTAACACGCATAATGTTTAATATTACATATATTATGGTATAGTACATACTATGTATTATATTACATATATTATGGTATAGTACATACTATGTATTATATTACATATATTATGGTATAGTACATACTATGTATTATATTACATATATTATGGTATAGTACATACTATGTATTATATTACATATATTATGGTATAGTACATATTATGCATTATATTACATAATATATGGTACAGTATACACCTGACATACTTATTAAAATGAATCTAATTCCATTTGAAGAAAATTAACAGAAATTGTTTTAAAACTTAACAAGTAAGAGTAAAATTAAGACATGCATAAACCATAAAAATGGAAACTCAGAAATAAACTCAAGACACCTGATAAATAGAATAATCCCCATTACTTCTTGAAAACATTTTCTATGCATGGACCCAACATTACTCGGTATTCCCTTATTTAATGTAGTAAGAGACCACCAACCAGTATAATTAGCGCATATCATGAATGATAAGATCAGGGACAACTATTGTGGGGGTCTCACAGAATGAACTATTCCTGGCATCTGGTTCCTACTTCAGGGCCCCACTTCCCTTGATCCCCCCTGCATGCGCGTTTGCGCATAAGTTAATGGTGGAGTACTAATTATCCTTTACCCCACATGCCGAGCATTCATTTAGTAGGCATCTGGTATTTTTTATCTGGGGTCACTTTCACTTTGCATTTGACGGGGTCCTTCCTAATGCAAACTTCTTAAGGTGGAACATTTTCCTTGCTTGAAACGTTTAATGTTCAATACTTCATCAACATTCATAGAAGAATTACATAACTGATATCATGTGCATAAGGTTTTATTCCTTACTCCACAACACCCTATTATAGTGCCCCCCCTGCCTACGAAAATTAACTTTTTCGCGCGTATAAACCCCCTTACCCCCTACGACCCAGACAAGTCTATTTTCATCTGTCAAACCCCGAAACCAGGAAAGACCGGACTGGTGTCATCTAGCGAGTTCCGTTTATGTGCTAGTCTTATAGTGTTGCAAAAATGCAATTTCGTTTA